TTATTTGTATCCTGATATAGGAGCAATATCAAAGTGTTTCAAAGAAGGGTGACCTTTATTTAGGTCTGCCTTCGGCCTAGATCAACCTAAGTGAAATGGAATCTCTACCGCTCCGCTGCAAGAGTCAAATATGAGACTTTATACACCTCAAAGCTCATAGGACGAAAAGAGCTTCTTTTGAGATCCTTAGACTCATTATGCCTGGCATTGAATGGAATGAGCATTTACCTTATAATGGCAGGTTCTTTTTTATTTGGCACCAGAATTCGCACCTGAATTGGATCAAACCAAATATTTGTCAGGCTATTTTTCTCTTGTTCTCTCGAATCTACGGAGTAAGACATCAACTTATAAAAAAAAAATAAATTATGGTCATTGCATAATTGGCTCCCTTGAAAAGCATTGGCGCACGTGTAAACGAGGTGCTCTACCTAACTGAGCTATAGCCCTTGTTATAACTATTTTAACTTTAACATAGAGACAGTTTTTTGTCAAGAAGGGTATCTCATAATTTTACATGATAACTCTCTAATCTGTTTACGTTTAATGGTAAAAGATTGATATTGCTTAGAAAACCTATTTTACCTATAATCCATCGAAGTGATGGAGACCTTTTTTGTTTTTTGTGGTGATAAATGACCTACTTAACCCAGTGGTTAGAGTATTGCTTTCATACGGCAGGAGTCATTGGTTCAAATCCAATAGTAGGTAGAACTTATTAGATACCATGGAATCCGGTATCTAATAAGTTTTTCTACCCATCCTCTTTTTGTCGTTCTATAATAAGATTAGACTTCATTGTGTTCATTTTGTGAAATGTAATAAAGATGTAGTGTGTAGGGTATAATAAAAAACTCTTTTTATTTTGATTGAATGTATTTATGACTACTAAGAGGAAATTGCATTGACAGCCTCTACTCGCGTCCTAGCTCGTCTGAGAGCTAAATTTGACTCAATTGCTTGTCTCTTACCCTCAGCTCTACTCAAGTTAGCTTCAGCTATTTCAAGAGTTTGTTGAGCTTCTTGTGGATCAATGTCAGTACTAATTTCCGCATCATTTCCTAAAATGGTGATCTCATTATTACTTATTCTAGCGAAACCGCCCATAAGAGCCACCGTTAACCATTGGTCGTTTAGTCGTATTCTCAAAAGGCCTATATCTACAGCCGCGGCAATGGGGGCATGATTTGGTAATATGCCAATTTGTCCACTATTAGTAGATAAAATAATCTCTTTCACTTTGGAATCCCAAATAATTCGATTAGGAGTCAGTACACAAAGATTTAAGGTCATTTCTTCAATTTGCTCTCCTCTTCTAAATTCAGAGCTTTCGCGGTAGCTTCATCGATGTTACCCACCAAATAAAAGGCCTGCTCGGGAAGACCGTCTAATTTTCCGGAAAGGATGAATTGAAATCCCCGAATTGTTTCTGCGAGACCAACATATTTCCCTGGAGAACCAGTAAAGACTTCTGCAACAAAGAAGGGTTGTGATAAGAAACGCTCAATCTTTCGTGCTCTTGCTACAGTTAAACGATCTTCTTCGGATAATTCGTCCAGCCCAAGGATAGCTATAATGTCCTGAAGTTCTTTGTAACGTTGTGAAGTTTGCTTAACCCTTTGCGCAGTTTCATAATGTTCCTCGCCAACGATCCGAGGTTGTAACATAGTTGACGTTGAATCCAAGGGATCTACTGCTGGATAAATACCTTTGGCAGCTAATCCTCTGGATAATACGGTAGTAGCATCTAAATGTGCAAATGTCGTGGCAGGAGCAGGGTCGGTTAAATCATCCGCAGGTACATAAACTGCTTGGATCGATGTTATAGATCCTTCTTTGGTAGAAGTAATTCTTTCTTGCAAAGAACCCATTTCCGTACTAAGGGTAGGTTGATAACCCACTGCAGAAGGCATTCTACCTAATAAGGCAGAGACTTCGGACCCTGCTTGAACGAAACGAAATATATTGTCAATGAATAGAAGTACGTCTTGCTCATTAACATCCCGAAAATATTCCGCCATGGTTAAGGCAGTCAAGCCAACTCTCATACGAGCTCCTGGCGGTTCATTCATTTGACCATAGACTAGAGCTACTTTGGATTCTGCAAGATTTTTTTCATTAATCACCCCGGATTCTTTCATTTCCATGTAGAGATCATTTCCTTCACGAGTACGTTCACCTACTCCGCCAAATACGGATACGCCTCCATGAGCTTTGGCAATGTTGTTGATCAATTCCATGATGAGTACTGTTTTACCCACTCCAGCTCCCCCAAAGAGTCCTATTTTTCCTCCACGGCGATAGGGAGCTAAAAGATCCACCACTTTAATCCCTGTTTCAAAGATTGATAATTTCGTATCTAACTGTATGAAGGCGGGTGCAGATCTATGAATGGGAGATGTTGTGCGAATATCGACAGGACCTAAATTATCAACAGGCTCTCCAAGAACGTTGAAAATTCGTCCGAGAGTAGCTCCGCCGACTGGAACACTTAGAGGAA